CTTTTTTTATTATTTATTTAATTTTAATTTATATATTTATTATTACTTTCTATTTACTATTTATTAATTCTATAATTTTTTTCTATAAGAAATTCATTGCTATATAATTTATAGTTTATAGTTTATATAATATATAATATTCTTGGGGCATTAGGTGGTTATATATCTAAATTTATATTCATTGGAATAGTGGAGTTGAGATATCGCTTTCGAGCCCTTACTTTACCTAAATGAAATCACTGATTTTTATTTTCTATATTTTTTTTTCTATTTTTCTATGTCTCTATAGATAGATATCTATATAATAATTATATACTGAATAATAAAGGGGTATAAAGAGAGGGCCCTTTTTCAAGCCTTACTGTTTTTGTGTAATATAATCTAGTAATTATCCTTTTTCTTTCAATTTGGGGAGATGGCTGAGTGGACTAAAGCGTCGGATTGCTAATCCGTTGTACGGGTTTTTCGTACCGAGGGTTCGAATCCCTCTCTTTCCGCTTTAGTCAATGACTTGGTATTTTTTCTTTATCTTTCAATTTCTCTTTCAACGAGTCTTTTTTTTTTTATTTCATTTTAATTAATAGTTAAAAGTGTGGAATAAATAAAATCCTAAGAACATTTTAAAATCAAGCAAGGAAAACAGAAACTTTATTGTTATTTTTTATTCTTCACTCTTCACGTCCAGGATTCCGTCCTGGATCATTAGATAGGAATCCGAAGATAAAGAGAGAAACAAAGAATACCACTACTGTGTAAACAAATAGTTTAAGAGTAAGCATTACACAATCTCCAAGATCATTTTTTTTTGGAAAAAAAAATAATAGATTCTCCATTTTTATACCACATACCTTATTTTGACACCACGAAATTCTTTTTCTAAATCTATAGAAATAAAAAAGAATTTTCAGAAATTCATTTGTAATAAGAGTCAAGTCTTTCATTACCAAAAGCTTTTTCATACCCGCAATTAGATATTGCGTAGGAATCTACTAGGTTCTTTCACTGTAAAAAAGGGTCCGAATGAGGAACTGGGGGGAGCCCAGACTTATTGTGGCGATCCAAGAATTTCATTATTTGAATCGAAGGGTTATACTATAAGACTTATCTGATCTTATGAATTGTTAGAATTTTTTTTTTTTAAGAATAAATCATGAATTTTTCTAGGACCGTATTAAAGATCTCATCGAAAACTTACAGCAGCTTGCCAAACAAAAGCTAAGAGAAAAAAGAGCAAAGGTATTACTGGCATAAAATCTACGATTGGATTCAAAAAAGCATAAGCCTCGGGCAATTTTGAGAAGAAAAAACTACTTGAAGAAAGAGCAGAATTAAGACAAATACAGATCAAACTAAAGATATTAAGCATAACAAACATTTTTTTCTTTGTTCTTGAAGATAATTGTATTTATTTTGATTGAGTTATTAATATGATGAGTTCTTAATATGAGTTATTATAATTTTTTTTTTTGAATTAACCCAATCAAAAATCCTTCAATTCTCAAATCAAAAGAGAATAGACAAAACCATACTTTCATACAATATCTTAATTGAATTGTATGTAATGATCAATAAATGTCGTTTAATTCTCTATCTAAATGTCTCAAAATCCTAGCAACACTCTAATCTATTCTATATAGATTTGAACTAGAATTGACGAAGAACTACTATCAATATTAGTCTTTATTAATGTCGAATAGAAATCAAAAATGGGGCGTGGCCAAGTGGTAAGGCAACGGGTTTTGGTCCCGGTATTCGGAGGTTCGAATCCTTCCGTCCCAGAGCATACCTATTATATTATATATATCATATCAGAATATAGATTTTCTATTTTATATCAGAATAAAAGAAAGATTGCCCTTTTTTAAACAACCTTATTTTTTTTTTTAAGAGTAGAATAAGATTGGTTATAATCTGATTTTGCTTTCCTATAATGATTGATTCTTATATGAATTATATCTTTTTCAAAAATCAAAAATCGAATCGTGTTCAAATAACACACAGATGTAATTGAATCTATTTGTATACAGGTAAGAGGTAAGATGGGAGCATAGATTAAATCATATTTCTATTTAATAAGTTAGTTCTTCATAAAATAAAAATACGAGCCATGATTTAATCTGTACTTGTTTAATCTGTATTTGTTTTAATTTACATTTATACAAAATAGTAATAGTCTGGAACACTCTAATAGGATTCTTTTTTTATTTAGGATTCATCATCTTCATAGAATTGACGCAGTAGATAGGAGTTAAACGTCAATGTAAAATACCAATTTCAATATATGCGGCTGTCTGAATTTCATTAAAAAAAAAACCAAGTTACATACGTAACATATGTCTTTTCTTTGAACCCCGTTTTTAAGTATTTTGTGTTTTCTTTTATGAAAAATTGTAAATATATGATATGTACCAATTGAGACAAAGTGTATTCATACATCTTAGTCGCTTTTCCTTAGGAAATAATTGCAGCCGGATTATTGACTCCAAGTCAAATAAACTACGCAGAAAGGGAGCGAGGGCTTATATATATATGTATTGTTATCGTTCTATTTCTTCTATTTCATTGATTCATTGAAAACTTTATTTTATTTCAAAATTGAGTTTTGTGACAATAGATTTGTTATCCCTAAATTTTAAATATTTAACTTTACCCTTTAACATAGAATGTTTCTAAAACATAGAATGTTTCTAATTACTTTCAAAGATATTTGTTTAGTCTACCTGATAGGTATGGGGATCCTCTTTTAATTATGATTTATCAAAAAGAATAACAACCCAAAGCCTCTATTCTATCAGTCTTTATCCACCACCTCGTGAAAAACAAAAAGAATTTACATTTTTTTTATGGTTTAATCCGAATATGAATTTTTCTCTATTATTATTATTATCAAAATGCGATTTTTACTGTAAAGCCTTATTCAAATAATGTAATGATAGTGAAATAGAAAATTTTTCAATCAATTAAATATTTTTAATAATGTCTTATGAGTCCTTGGTACTCGAAGAAGTGTGAAATTGGTGAATCTATTTTAGCAAGTCACCTCAAGATGCAGATTAAAAAAAAAAACTTATTTGTGTTATTTATTAGTTCAATTTTTTTTATATTCTAATATTTATATTTAGATTATAATTCTAAAGAAAAAATAAAATAATATATTAAAAAAATATTTATTATATTTCTATATATTATATAATATATTATATATTATTTATTATATATATTATATGGGGTTAAATTTAATTCGTGCTGATACTTCTTGAGAAATTACCCATTCATAAAAGTATGGATTACTATGTACCGAACGAACCACTATGTACCGAACGAACCAATGATTATTCATGAGTCCATAATGGAATCAATTACATACTGTTTACAGCAACCTACTAGGAAATGTTATGGTAAAACTTCGTTTAAAACGATGTGGTAAAAAGCAACGTGCGACTTGAGGGATATGGTCGTCTGTGGATTCTTACATCCATCATTTTCTTTTTATATTAATTAGATAGGAATGAGGGTGCTCTTGGCTCGACATCGTTTGTTCTGTTTCACTAGAACCCTCCTTTTTGAGGTCGGGGGTTGGGATGTAAATAGTACATGATCTTAATGGAGCTCGAGTAAAAAAAAGTATTGATTCATTTTTTAAGGGAACGGATCTAGGGTTAGTGTTAATTAATAAGTTGAAACAGCTTCGTAAGTATATTTTCCATATAAAAATCGAAAGGATCCCATTTTCAAATTTATAAGTAAAACCTCTTGGAATTGGTAAAACTCTTTCGATTAAAAGTGTATCGCGCAGGAATCAAATCGACCATTTGTATGATTTTTTGATAAAAAGAAATCACAAAAAGGGTATGTTGCTGACGTTTTTTGAAACGATTAAAAATCACCGAAGTAATGTCTAAACCCAATGATTCAAAGAAACGATAAAGAATCCTGGAACAAGGAAATACCACTTTCAGTTGTCTCAATAAATAGATTCTAATTAAGAATCAAAATAGATTCTAAAGACAAAAAAAGGGTGCGTGGTTAGAGATCGCTCAATAAACGAAATACCTAAAGTAAAGGGTTTCCTTGGGTTATTAGCGAGTTATCCAACTTGAGTTATGAGGATGCGAATACAAATGATTTTATTTTCTTTTTCGGATAAGAATAAGGAATAATAAAAAGTACTTAACTCAACTAATTAAAAATTTCAAATTCGATCCATAGACATAATTTCGAATTTTCTTGAGCCGTATGAGGAGAAAACCTCTTATACGTTTCTAGGGGGGGTATTATTCATCTACATCTATCCCAATGGGTGGTTTATCGAATCGTTGCAATTGATGCTCGATGCCGAAGAGAAGGAAGAGCTCTTCGGAAAGTGGGCTTTTATGATCCGCTAAAGAATCAAACCTATTTAAATGTTCCTGCTATTCTATATTTCCTTGAAAGGGGCGCTCAACCTACGGGAACTGTTCATGATATTTCGAAGAAGGCGGGAGTTTTTATGGAACTTTGCCTTAATCAACAGATTAAATTCAATTAATGAATAGAACAAAAGAGGGGGGCGGTAGTATATAAAAGGTTATACAAAGTTATATAAGCCCCCTCTTTTGTTCTATTCATACTTATTTATTATTACTACCAAAAAATGTCTACTACTAAAAAATGTCGTCTTCTATAACGACAAAAATTTATTTTTATTTTAGTGATAGAAATTCATTTAATTTAAGACAGATGAAAAAAGATCAAATGAATAACCGAAGTAGTTGGATTTCTAAATCCAAAATATTTACATTATTGCTAATTCAATACTAGTTGGTTTTTAGTCGAAACTTTCACTTTTTTTATGTTATGAACAAATAAATAAAAAAAAACAAATGGGATTTAAGATTTCTTTTTTTTTACTTATATGGATTAAGTAAACCCAAGCATTGCGATACTTTGCTACGAATATTGATTCTTACGCTTACATCCTTTTGTATCCATGTTTATTATCCATATATAGTTAGTGCCAATTCAATACAAGTCATTAGTTTTTTCTTTATTTGTATAATTTATATTTTATTATATTAATTCAATATTTCATTTTTTTTTTATTTTAATTTATGGTTCTCCACATTGTGTTCTTTTCTTAAGATTTACATTCATATTGACAACAGTGTATCAAACAAATATAATCCGATCATGAATAAATGTATCTATTTCCCTCTGTTCCATCTATGGACTTGGTTTTTTTATTTTACTTTATTTAAACGATGGATTCGTCGGATTTGCTGGGATACGAGAAGCCTTTATTTATTTATTATTTAATTTATTTATTTTATTGAAAAAAAAAAACGGATAAGATAATAATAGATAAGATACGAACTAAATCCGTGGCAGTACATCAATTTTGACTTAATCCATATCCTTATCTTAATCTAGATTCTTATTTTAGAAGTCAGTGTATTTGCATCTAATATGTTCATTATTTTTTTTATGTTCAGAATCGATTAGCAATATTTTTGCTATTTTACTATTTGGATTTCGGTGTGCAATTAAATCTAATTTTTTATTCCGATTGGATCTACACATTTTTTTTTTTTGGGGGGGGGGGTTGCTAACTCAACGGTAGAGTACTCGGCTTTTAAGTGCGACTGGCAATTTTTACACATTTGTATGAAGCAACGTCTTCGTCGATACTATCTCTAGAGCTTGTAAGACCGCGACTGATCCTCAAAGGAATGAATGGAAAAAGCAGCATGTCGTATCAATGTGGAATTCTGAGAATATTTTATTCTTAGCGGATCGGTTCAAAACTTTGTTTAAATTCTTGACGAAAAAAAAGAAAATGAAATTTTGGGTTAAGTGAATAAATGGATAGAGCCCTATGGCTCCAATTATAGGTAAACAAAAAAAAAAAGAAACGAGCTTCTGTTCTTAATTTGAACGATTACCCGATCTAATTAAACGTTAAAAATAGATTAGTCCTTGATGCGGGAAATGCTTTTCCCATAAGTGGATCATCGATTTATTTTTAAATCCTAATTATTAGTAGCTATTCTCCATTAGAGTGTGGGGGTAAATGTGTAGAAAAAGCAGTCTATTGATAAAGATAAAAATCCTTTTTTTCCAAAATCAAAAGAGCGATTGGGTTGAACAAATAAAGGATTTCTAACCATCTTGTTATCCTCGAATGAACATAAACCAATTAAATTAGATGGAAAAGGAGAGGCTAAAGAGTCCGTCGATCAGTCTTATCTGGTTCCGGGGTATATATCTATTTATTTCTTACTATAATATCCTGTTTTGACTGTATCGTACTATGTGTCATTTAATAACCCAAAAGAAATCCCTTATCCCCATCTAATTTTAAATGGAGGAATTTCAAGGATATTTAGAACTCGATAGATTTAGGCAACATGACTTCCTATACCCATTTATCTTTCGGGAATATAGTTATGCACTTGCTCATGGTCATGGTTTAAATAGATACATGTTGTTGGAAAATATAGGTTATGATAATAAATCTAGTTTACTGATTGTAAAACGCTTAATTACTACAATGTATCAACAGAATTATTTGATAATTTCTGCTAATGATTCTAAACAAAATCCATTTTTTGGGTACAACAAGAATTTGCATTCTAAAATTCTATCAGAAGGATTTGCAATCATTGTGGAAATTCCATTTTATCTACGATTAATATCTTCTTTAGAAGGGGCAGAAATCGTAAGATTTTACAATTTACGATCCATTCATTCAATATTTCCCTTTTTAGAGGAAAAGTTCCCACATTTAAATTATTCGGCGGATATACTAATACCCTACCCTGCCCATCTGGAAATATTGGTTCAAACCCTTCGTTACCGGGTGAAAGATGCTTCTTATTTGCATTTATTGCGGTTCTTTCTTCATGAGTATTCTAATTGTAACAGTCTTATTATTACAAATAAATCTATTTCCATTTTTTCAAAAAGTAATCCGAGATTCTTTTTATTCCTATATAATTCTTATCTATGTGAATACGAATCCATCTTCCTTTTTCTCCGTAACCAATCTTCTCATTTACGATTAACATCTTCTGGAGTCCTTTTTGAACGACTCTGTTTATATAGAAAAATAGAACATTTTGCCGAAGTCTTTGCTAATGATTTTCCGGTCATCCCATGCTTTCTCAAGGATCCTTTCATGCATTATGTTAGATATCAAGGAAAATCAATTCTGGCTTCCAAAGACACACCTCTTCTAATGAATAAATGGAAATCTTACCTTGTCAATTTATGGCAATGTCATTTTGATGTATGGTCTCACGCGGCAAGTATCCGTATAAACCAATTATCCAAGCATTCCCTTGATTTTTTGAGTTACTTTTCAAGTGTTCGACGAAATCCTGCAGTGGTGCGGAATCAAATGCTAGAAAATTCATTTCTACTAAATAATGCTCCCAATAAACTCGATACAATAGTTCCAATTATTCCTCTGATTGGATCATTGGCTAAAGCGAAATTTTGTAACGCAGTAGGGCATCCAAT